GGCATTTGAGTTGAGTTACTAATAAGGTATCTTAGGAGCAATGCAGTGTAGAGAGATAATAGCAGTCTAGGGAGGGAGTCGCTGTCTATAAAGAGAATAGCTTGAGAGTGAGATCAGAGTAGGACCTGTTAGAATCATACCGAAGCCATACCCAGGCCATACCCGAACTCACCTCCCATCACCCCTTGAAAAGAAAATAGGGCTTCCAACCCCTGGTTAAGGACCTTAGTCTAGCTTTCCTGTTTACTTGCTTTCCATTCATCCATCTCCTCCTGGAAGGACAGAATGGTAGGGGGGGCGAGAATCACTGGTAAGGGTTGGCCCGGAGCTCTGCGGTTGATCCGTTGGGTAGGAATAAGAGTCATTAATGGCTTTCGAGATGAGGCAGCCAGCCACTCTTCCTGGGTAATGCGCCCAATAAACTGTGCATGTGTCACTGTTCCGGTCGTTGGGAACGGTCATGGTGTAGCCTGTGCAGAAGATGAGTGAGATGTATCCCGACAAGGTGAAAGCCATTCAGGAGATGCCGATCCCACGAACTAACTGAGAAAGAAGTTCACGGATTACGAGAACAGATATTCAGCACTAGAACGGACGTGCTGCGCATTCGCTTGGGCTGCTCTGGCAGTACATGCTTTATCACACAACTTGGCTCATCGCTCGCATGGGCGCACTGAAATACATATTCGAGAAAGCCTCTCTCTCTGGGGGGATAGCAAGGTGGCAAATGCTCCTGGCGCATTGTTTGAAAGACTCTCAAAGCCATCAAAGGCCAAGCACTGCCAGGTGATCTGCCAGTGTGTTCAGGGGTTAAAGGTATCTTCCTGACCACTATCCAAAGGCCTCTAAGACAGTCCCATAATTATTGAGAGTCTTTATTTGTAGCGTTACAGACAGGTGCGGTTAAGGTGACTTGGGCTTGGAAGAGCAATGCGGAGAATCAGTTGTTGATTTCGCCCGCGAGCTCCAGGAGCGAGAGGAACGATTATCAGAAGCAGCGAGACACAAAGGCTGATTGCTGCTCACTGTGTTGTGCAGCTTGTATGCGATGAAGACGCTTAGTCCGCAGCTCCTCAAACAGTCTTAGAGTCGGGCTTCATATTCAAAGGGCTTTGTAGTGTCCTTTGGGGACATAGAAGAGCAGCCAACCATAGACTTCAGTTCCCGCATCCATAGGCCCTTTCCTGTTATTCTGAATATCGAACTTCAATTTCATTTCTTTAGCTCTAAAGCCATCCATCTATGTTTTTTTTTCATATTATATTGCCCCACTGAGAGTGTCGCATTCAACCAAGAGCGAACACTTTGATCCCCAAGCACTATAAGCGGGGTTGAGATGAGCCCTTCCTTCGGCATCACTGATGAATTGAGGGCCTACACATAGCCCATTAAATCATTACTGATGAGTATAGCCAGAGAAGATAGTTGCGCTTTATGGATACGAGATGGGTGCAGCAAGAAGGTGAGAAGGTTCTGGTAGGTGGGATTGAGGAGATGCATTGGAAGACATGGTGTATAACGGGCAGCAGAGGGGTATATACCTGTGGGGAAAACATGACTGGAGGGCTGTGGAATAGATGCCTGCAGTCGGTCGGGCAACAATGGTTTCGGGTTCACAAAGGACAACGAACCAGATGCAGTGGTGTAGGACTGCAAAGCCGTAGCGCGATGCTTGAGTCTGTCATGAGTGACTAGGGAAGCACTGGGCCAGTAGTGGAGGCAGGAATCAAAGTAGAGGAAGAAGGAGTCAGATGTGGCATTAGACTGAAAATAGGTTCTTCTCGAAGCTTTCGGAGCGCTCAGTTTGTCAACTCAGCACTGCTAATCGACTAATGCGCGTCAGAAGATGAAGGCTTACTTCAACTATCAGTAGTCATCTCTATGACACTTCTATACCGGATGAAAGCCATGGCAGGTACCTGTGGACCTACCTCTTTCTGCCATTGTACACAAGGTGAGATAGATGTGAGTGAAATGCCTCTGGGTCAAAGAGTTCTCGGCTTAATGCGCTGATGAATGAGCCTTCTAAATTGAATTGGAAAACGTGAACGACTACGCAAAGATGTACATTGCCTAAACTCAAAACCTGAATCACGCCTACAGCCTTTCAGGACTCTGACAGTCTCGCTTTGGTTATAGCCTTTCTGCGCCCTGGGCTCTACAACTGGCCCATGCAAGTTCATCTCTGCGGGACTAAGATAACATTCCAAACATTTCCTTCTTGCATTAGTGGAAGAGTGCATTTTCAATATTCTAATTGCCTCCAACCTTTCAAACATCTTAGCCTAATGCTTGGCGGAGGTCAATGATCAATATGTATCCGTGCTCAGGCAAGTAGGAAGTTTCCTCAGCCTGATAGTTTAACTGCTTGGGCCTGACTTAGATTAGAGGCCCGCAAAGTGTTAAGGCGAAGGGGACAGTAGATTAATAGAATCTCTCTAGGAAAGTGGAAAAGACTTGTATTCTCATTAGGGGCACTAATAGTGTTGTGTACTTTTTAATAAGCCTTACACGAGCACAGGAAAGAGAGAACAGCTAGTCAAATTACAACCTTCTTCAACTGCTCCCTAAAAGTGCATCAAGCCTATCCGGGATCAAGTACTACTTATAGAAATAGGCGGGCATCAGTTGCTTCAACTAGTCAAAACGAACCCTGAAACAAAATCCGCAACAGAGCGAGTAGCCAGGTGTGAATGTTATGGATCTAGCTCTTCACGAGCGCTTTTTTCAGCCGTCCTGATGAAATAGAATATATGTATATAAAGGCTCGCTACTACTACTCGAACTACCCGAGACAGGAAAGAAAACAAAGTAAGTCCTCTCCTTAGCTGGCAAAGAATCCATGCTGGTCTCTCCGCTTGAATGTTCTCGCTTCCGGCTCGTCACTTAGACTCTTCATCTTAGCTTGTAGCTGTCCTCTGATTCTGCTCGCTGTGATGAAAAGGAACTGACAATGCCGATAGGAAATGAGATGATTACTAGTTGGAACTTCTCTCCCGATTTGGCCTTTGGTCCGCTTTGTTGGCCTTAGCGACCTATCAATATTAGCTTGGTACTTTCGCACGATCGGTACAAGCGAGGAAAACCTATCCGAAAAAGTAAAGTGCAGTTGATTTCCTTCTTGCCCCAACCGCATAGAGGTGGGCATCGAGTGTGAAAAGTGTTGGATGGGACCGATAGCATGAGAGCATGATCCCCAAGCTTCTGATACGAATGAATAAGAGACTGAAGCAGAATTGAATTACCAATTAGACTAGTAGTAGAAGACTGAGCTAGCGCTACTGAGCCCCCGGCTGTATATCGGTTGTTTTTCTCTTCTTCCTTTGCCTTCAGTTTCTAGTGGGAAGTCAATTCAATGACCTATCGAGAACGAGTTTTCAACCTACTCTAATGTACCACATTCCATTTCCTAGATCTGAAGTTCTAATGCTTGCTAGGCGGCCCTTGGAGGAAAGATTTACCGATTCCTTAGAGTCGCTCCTGCTGGCTTCTTATAAAGAAAACAAGCAAAGTCAAGGAGCCATTCTCAAGTAGGCCGCAGTCCTCTCATTGGTAGTGGGGGTCAAGGCGCTGCAATAGAAGAGATTGGCATTGGCCTAGTTCCAGAAAAGCCCTCTTTTTGTCCATTCGGTCTTTCCATTCCCCACCTCGGCCTACTAAAGTAAAAGGCTCTTTCTATTCCTTTACTTTGACGAATCTCCTTAAGCATTGGACGTCAAGAGGCCTTTGAGGACTTAAAGGGAGCCATCATGGCGGATCGCCTTGCCACTGCTACTGACATATGAGACATCGCTAGTCATCCGTTTTATCTCATTCAAGCCTTGTATGCCCTGGGGGTTATTCACTGATTATTCACCGAAGATTGGAACTGGTCTAAAGAATGCCTTCGACGATTTGAAACAGGCTCTTCCGGATGCCTTTGAGGGATGCCTCAGATTTTTGTGGGGAGTCCTATTGCAGGAAGGTCACCCAGTTGCATATGAGAGTCGTAAACTGAGCGACCCAGAGACAAGATACACAGCACAATAAAAGGGTCTATTGACAGTAATCCATTGCCTGGGTCTGGAAACACTACTTATTGGGGTCCAAGTTTGTAGTGAAGACAGATAAGACTGCAGTGAGCCATTTTCTTACGCAGCCAACCCCGTACGGTGGCAGGAATTCTTGGCAGAGTTCTACTTTCACTTTGAATATAAGACGGGTCGAACCAATCAAGTAGCAGATGCTCTTAGCCGGAAAGCTGAACTAGCAGCTTTAAAATACCTTTCCCACGTCTCCTACCTTCGTACTGCCTTTAACTTTAAGTCGAACTCCCCTTACTGCTGTCCCTATTGGCATGTCTCCATTCGTTTGCCGGATTGCGCCATCCTATTAGCCACCCCTTCCCGGCGTATAGCCTGTCTTGTCATTCTGAATTGGTAATTGGCTTATTAAGATCAACTTCCTCCACCAGAAAGAGCTTCTCACACTCTGTTTGGTCCCTTAGTCTAATCGACTTCTACCACTAATGGCACACAAACAAACTTTATTTTTGACCTGCTTTCGAAGACCACTTATGCTGCAACGAGTAATGGCGTATTATATTAGAAGTCCCTGTCCTGTCTCAATGGACTGGAAAACAAACTTCCTTTTTGCACCGAGGAATCAGTCTCGGGTTCGGGTAAAGAGTGTGAGTAAGCCAGTACACCAATACCAATTAAGTAATCCAGGAAAGTGGAGCAAAAAAGTAAGCACTTTCCTTTCTTCGCATTAGCCCCGGGCGCGTATATTGAGTACCGCGCTGTCAGAAGGCCGAGTTGCCAGTCCGTTTGAAATGACTCGCACACACCTTTCTTTATGAAATTACACAGCGCTTGGTACTAAGAGCCTCTAGAGTATAGAGGGGCTATGGGCAACTGTGCTTCGCCAAGAAAAGCACTTCTTCCTGGCGCGCTACGCTTGTTCCTGCGCGGCTTTTTTGCCGCCTCAGTAGTGAGCGCTGCTAGATCTGATTCAACTGAATATGGGACTTGGATATGCCGGCTGGGCGAGATAGTGAAAAAAGGGAAAGCCCTATAAACGTACAGGCAACCACTGCTACCTGTGCTGCTTTGTTCGTATAGAGATGATGATCTCCTACCTCGGCTGGAACTTGCCTCTGCTTAGGGCCCCAAATCTAGGCGAGGAGGGGAACTCTCACTTTTTTTGCATTTATCTTATACCTCGCCCGGACAGCGGCGAATCTTAACGCGCGCTGCCCGACACACAACACAAAAAGAATTGCGATTTACTGAACGCAGGCGCTTACTTATCACAGATTCTTTTTAGTCTTTTTCGGCACACTCGTGGAGTTCGCTCGAAGTCGTCGCGAGCTCTACGTTTGAAGCTTCAACACAGTCACTCCTTAGTAGCTCGTTGCTACAACTTCTCTTTGGCTCGCCCCTCTCTCTAAAGGGGCTTACTCACTTCACTCACTCTCGTTCAGTAGCGCTTTCTTCATTCTTTAGATAGCAGCGTGAGAGCTCTGAAATTCCATTCAGGTCCTTAGTTCCAGTCGAATCGCGAGCAAAGCTCGACACTGCTAGCGAAGCTCTACGACAGAGCATTTCCATTATAGAGCCAATCACATTGCTCTCTCTCTTTCCAGCCGGTATGTAGAATCGTCGGAGCGAGCAGAGCAGCGGAGCGACCTAACCTGTGTAATCATTGGAATTTGGACTCTTTTTCTTTAATTAATTAAGGGTAGGTAAGTAAGGAGCTGAAAACGATTCCATTCCTTTGGAGGGCCACTCATTTTCAATGCAAGCTAGCTCTTACTTGTATTTAGTGAGGAGGCTACCTAATATAGAGGTGAATCCCGGTTATGTCACCCCGATCCATTTGATCTCTCTCTCTACCGGCTAGGCTATCCTTGCTAGGGTTTGGCCTGCTCGCCGGGCATGGCAGCCTTGGCTGCCCCCCCATCTGCTCCGGGAGACCCTCCTGCTCCTAAGCCATCCTTTGCTTCTATTCTTGCTGGTACTTCCTCTTCTTCCCCTGCTGTCACCAAGGCTCCTGTCAAACCAATCTTGCCTGATATTCTGCTCCTAAACAACCCTCTACTTTCAATGGTGCTCCAGCCGTTGCCTTTTCTCCCATTGAAATCTCTAAAGCTTCCGCCAGTTTCAATACAACCCTCATTGCAAAGTTCTCGAATGGACGGCCCTTCTGTGACTGCCATTCGTGACCATCTAAATGCATCCTGGGGTCTCTCTGCGCCTGCAACAGTAGGGCTTCTAGATCCAAGGCATGTTATGATATATTTGGCTTTGGCTTCCCAAGAGGATCTCGTTCGTGCCTGGTCTCGAGACTCTAATATGATAGAGAACTCCCTGTTTCGATTGTTTAGATGGTCTCCGAACTTCAACCCTAAATCTGAATATCCTATCACAGCTGCATGGGTGAGGTTTCCTCCCTCTTCCCTTTTTCCATACACCTCTTTTGCGTGAAATAGTAGGAACTTTTGGTCGCTTTCTCAGGGCTGACCAGCGTACCCTAGAGCTTACTCATCCTATGTATGCACTTGTGTGCATGGAGGTTGATATCTCCCAGCCTCTTCCTTCGAAGGTTTGGATTGGCACTGGGAAGGACGAAGGCTTCTATCAGAAGATGGTTTTTGAAGGCAAGTTCGCCTTCTGCCATCATTGTAATCTTCAAGGACATTCACCAACGGAGTGTAGGAAGGCTTTAGCCAAGAAAACCCCTCGTCTTCCTCCTGCATCTACGGCGGTAGCCCCAAAGTTTCCCCTCAAACAAGCCACCTCCACCTCTCTTAATCCTCCAAAGGCTCAAGACAAACCTCCCTCAAACTACATGGCGTCAGCGCTCTCGTAACAAAGAGAAAAAGGTTGTGGAGTTTGAAGAACCCACAAATAAATTGCCTGAACCTGTGACATCTAAATCTGGTCTTGTTACAACTGCAACTATTGAACAGAATGATTTGTATTGTACTCCTCATAATGCTCCTGACTGAAATGTGTCTCCTCACAATGCTGCTGGTGAGACCACCAAATCTCCAATACAGATGAATCTTCCCTTGAAATCATTGGCTTTTTTTTACTAAGGCTTTTCCTGCTGTCATCATCCCTGAGTCCATTCCTAGTCTGGATCCTAGGAAGTTTGGTGCCAGTGCTGAGTACCATGCCCCTCTTCAAGCGCCTACTGCTTCTATGCCCCCTAGGCCTTAATCTGCCCCAACCTCTCAAAAAAAGTATTCCCAGCAGGACTATCAACAGGTTGTTGCTGACTCTCATGAGAAGGCTGGTGGAGGTGCTATTGACTTTTGGGCTGTCACTGAATTTGTTGGCTTTCAACAATTGGCTGGCTTATCCTGATGCAGGCTTTGAAGGGAACATATTCACATGGTGTAATGACCATCAGAGATCTCCTCGTATATGGGCTGGAGAGATTTCTCCTCAATGCTGCTGCTCTTTATAATCTTCCTTCCCTAAATTGAACCTTACTAGACAATGTCCCTTGCTTCTCAAGGTTCATGATCCTCCTACAGGTACAAAGCTTTTTAGATTTCTGAAGATGTGGGCTTCTCATAATGATTTTGTCTCTTTTGTCTGGAGCATGAACTTGGCTGCAACCCCTCTATTAGATTAAAAAAAATTAAAAATTATGATATCTGAGAAGGGGCCTTCTTAAATGAAGTCCTGGAACTGGGAGGTCTTTGGTGACATTAAGAAAGCTATTCATAAATCATAAGATGATATTACTAGATTGGGGGCTGCCCTTCAGTCTCAGTGGTCTGCTGCTACCAATCAATCTCTGATAGATGCTCACAAAGAGCTGGCTCTCAATCTTAATAGGGAAGAAAGTATCCTAAGAGACCAATCTAGAATGAAGTGGTTGCGGTGACAGAAACTCAGCCTACTTCCATGCTTCAATCAAAGAAGGGTACCCCAAACAAGTTAACTTCAAGCTCCAGCCCCAAGATGGTTCTTTTATTACTGATAGGAAGGATATAGGGGAAGTGTAGCTTATTACTCTAACATCTTTACTTCAGTAGCTTGTGACAACCAGAGTGCCCTTCGAAATTGTATCCCTTGCCTCATCACTGAATAAGACAACATCACGTTATGTGCTATTCCTACTGAATCTGAGATTCATAGTGCTGTCTTTGGCCTTGATCCTGACTCAGCCCCTGGTCCAGATGGATTCACTGGTCATTTTTTCAGTCTTGTTGGTCTATTATCCAGGATGATGTCATTGCTGCCATTCAGGATTTATTCAGGGGTGCCCCCCTCCCTACTGCTTACACTGCAACTACTTTGGTGCTTATTCCTAAAGTTTCATCCCCTAATTCCTTCTCTGATATGAGGCCTATTAGCTTGACTCCTTTTTCTTCAAAAATTCTTTCCAAGATTCTTAATGACAGGCTCAGTGTGGTTCTTCCTTCTATTATATCTTTGGAGCAGGCAGGCTTTGTGCAAGGCAGATCTATTCATGAGAGCATTTGCCCGGCTCATGAACTTCTTGCTGATATCAAAAAAAAGACCTATGGGGGTTATGATGAAGATTGATATGCAGAAAGCCTATGACAGACTAGACTGGTCTTTTCTCATGGCTGTTCTTAAGAAGTTTGGTTTCTCTGATTCCTGGTGTAAGATTCTTTTTTCTTGCATCAGCAATTGTTGGTATTCTGTTAGTGTGCAAGGTGAGCTGAATGCTTTCTTTAAATCTCACAGAGGAGTGAGGCAAGTAGAGCAGAATGTCCCGGATTGCTAAAAGGAGGCTTTGCCACGCAGGCGCTTACTGGACACCCAAGTTGGCGTGGACGTCTGCATGGCATCCATTCTAGATTGTTCCATACTTTTCTAGTTTGATCTATACTTGTATATAATTCTCTATAAGAGTTTGGAGCCTTGTAAATTTATAGATATTTGTATAGAACACTCTAGATACACAATTGTAGCCGTTAGATCGAGATGATCCTAACCGTCCATTGAGGAGGTGGAGGTGTCTAAATAGGTGAGGCCTTCATTTGGCCAAACCATCCAAGCATTTGTAAACTTCTCTCTAGTGCAATACAAGTTCTCTACATTCTCCCTAACTCTCTCTTGTGTGCTTTCGGTCTTCTTGCCTAGTTCCTTCTAGCTCACCATTCGGGTTAGACTGACTTAGCAACCAACAAGGGGTGTTGAAGCGCTAAGTGCCGCACGGTTGGCTTAGAATTGTCTAAGGCCGTGACAGTTGGTATCAGAGCTAAGGTTACGAGCGGGTCGTAATCAAGGAAGAGCTAGACACGATGTCGGGAGTCACTGACGATGTTGCTGCTTCTGAGGTGAATAGGGGACGAGAGGTCGTTGCCCAAGATCCTGCCAAGAGGCATAGGGGGAAAAGCAAGTCAAAGGATGACAATGCTACGCTAGAGGGACGCGTGACATCGCTAGAGCAAACGCTAGATTATGGCTCCTACAAAAATTTCAGGCTTTATGTGGAGCCCTCTATCAAAATAAGACTTGGACATCCAAAAAATGAAGTAGGGCAATCATTTGGTTTGGACAAGATAACGAGAAGTGGGGTGAAAGATATCGCTTCCGTGCGGTGACATTTTCGAGTAGCCGAAGGCTCTGTGTGCACTATCTACGGAGTGGCCAGCGGTGCATGCAAGCCTAGAATCTCTTGGCTTAGACTAGGGGATCACAATCACTCTTCATTTTCCACACTCTTATGTTCCATGGAAGGCATACTAGAGGGTTCTGCCCCTGGGGTTTTTTCCTCTGGACACCCATTGTAAGTTAGACTTAGGGCATTTATACATGTTATGGCCAAATATTTTGCAGATAGAGCAAGATTGGGGCTTGTTTTGGTATTCCACTTCCACCTCCACAAAGTTCTTATCATCTGTGAACACTTCCAACACTTGAGGACAGGCTGCCTCAGTTTCAATTTCTATGCACACCCTATAAAAGTTGATCATACCCATTTCTTCAGTTGCTTGGTCAGCATACAATGGCTTACCCACCCCACTAGCTACATAACTAAGTCCCTCCTCTGTCAAAAGAGAGATGGGGACTTTTGTTTTGAGAACTTCACCCAAACACGGATTGTTTTCAGAGCTTCTAACATCAGTAAAGACAAGCTTTCTGCCTTTCTTCTGTTCTCAATGTCACTATACGAGAGGGAGAGCACGCACTCTACTATACCATACCGCTACTAGGATAAGTCAAGGATAGGAAGTTGGTGCTGTCATTCAAGCTATAGGCTATGACTTTATTTTAGCAATCACTTTTTGAGTGAGTCCCATCCCAGCGAGACAAGCATCTTTAGGGACCGATTCACTCCACTTGGCATTCACAGCATTGACCTTTGTCCGTCGCTTCTTTTGGGGTGGCAGTCACGCGGATACTTTCGAAGAGGGAGAAAGAAGAGCGCTTCTTAAACATTTGTGTCTTTCATACAATAATTCTATATCTGCCATTGTCTCAGAAGAGAAGGGCTGAAGTCACTATTTTTCTTTAGAAGAAGGGTTCATTCGGGTAAAGCAATTAGACTTATATAAAATAATAAATTTCGCATGTCCTTACCAGTAAGTTTTCAGCTTCTTGCGGTAATCAGAACATAAAAGACAATCATACCGACGAGGTTAGTCCCACCGTCACATCCCAATACCGCGCAGGCAAGTCCTTTGAAGCTCTCCTTTTTGACTAGTCACGCCCACCATGGGATTGATGGCTTTTTTAGTAGGGGAAGAGAAGAACAGGGACCCCCTTTAACAAACAAGCCAAGCCCTTCGGCCTGGGCCATTCAGAACACGTTTTACTCCCTGTCCAGGCAGCTAATTCTTTCTTGAAGGTAATGTCCTAATAGATCTAATAGATATGGAAAGGTTGATTTGTGCTTTTTGCTTCCGCACCGTCATAATACTAAACATCGGCAGGTGTACATTACTTCAATTTAGGCTTGGGGGTGTTCCCCTTGGTCAGTCATACTCTACTCGTTGATGAGGGCATGATATCTGATAGCTACTGGTCCTCCGCATTAGAGAAAGTAGTTCCAAATCAAGAGGAAGCATTTCTCTTGTTGCCCGCCCTATAACTAGAGTAGATTTCACTTAAATTGGATGGAGGTGCATCAACCCCTTTTCTGCTAGGCTGGAACGCCGCTTTTCCTCAAGGTTGGATAGTTTTTTGCTTTCTACAAAAATTTCATCATTTAGAGGCCTTCCTAAACTAAATCCTCTTAGCGGTAGCTAAAAAATTCCTCCTTTACTCAAGCTTTAGTGATAATCTTTACTCCAAGCGAAGATTTAGGAACAAGTGGTAGGTACGAGCATAGAAAGTTTCATCGTAGATAAGCAAAGTCCAATGCCGAAGATGGCAAGTGAGACCGATCAAGAAAGCTCGTAATCGGATGCCAGGAACCGACTAGCTCCCTGGAACCAACCACCAAATACCAATGTTGTCACCGGACCCAGCTTGTTATGCTATCGCCAGGGAATAAAGTCCTTGCTTTCTCTACGACATTCTATTCTAAAATGATGATTTAGAAGGCATGACGGGTTCTTGTGCCCTTCTCTTCTGTTTGAGAGTTTCCGCTATGAAAGGACATCTCGCGCTTTACGCTCGCCAACCAGTTCCTCTTCCAACTACATGCTCTCGAGCACGAATAGAGATTTGTGATAGCAGCAGCCCGGTTCGATCGATAAAGGGGGCTCTTGCCCGGTGGGGTACTCGATGATCAGTCAAGCGTTGTACTGGTCTGCAGATATCACTTGCAGATCAGGGACAACCGATGGTAATATATATCATATCGGGTCTATACCAGATACTAAAGTCCATTCTATGAACTACTGACATGTATCTGATGGCTTTCCGTATTGATTTCATATAGTGACTGACGTCGACGGGACAGGATCGGCTTCCAAGGATGCTTTACGCTATATGATCCTTTCAATTCATAGTTTGATGGGCTTTTATTTTAACCTGTTTGCTATTCTTGTGCCAGCGGAGAATGCTTCCTTTTGCCCAAATGCGTATGCTTTCCGCTGTATGCTCGAGCTTTTGTTCTTAACTACTTGCCTTCGGACAGCTGCCAGTTAGTTATCTTATTTCGTATAATGAAGTTTTTCCTCTTGAGCAAAGATCTTCGTCCTAACAAGGGGCTTCCGTTTAGTCGATAGCAATTCAGCAAAGAGACAAATGTGAAGTGAAGCCGTTGTTTCTTCCTGTCAATGGTCGAAAGCAATTCAACAAAAAAGGATAGTCAAAGAGGCTAACTCATTTCCAATACCTGTCCGCCCTTGCTTTAGAGCCGACAACACACGAAATAATGATTTATGTTAAGGAATAACTGAAGAACGGATCGAGCTGTATCGACTAACTATACAATTTCGTTCAAGTTCCGCTTGTCCAGCGAAGCCTCTCCCCAACCTGCTTCTACGTCTCTCCTCAGGTATGTTGAACGGGCCTTGTGGCTACATAGAAATGGGCATCTAAGTCCTTTCAATCATGTATGCATGCGTGGCGAGCTGCTTGAGACTATTTACGGAGTAGAAGGAATAGGTGTGGCGATCTTCCAAATCAAGAAAGTAAAGACCGTCCCTCTCGGTACCACGATAGAAAGGGAGGCGTGAGACACTTTCGCTTGCGCTGTTGCGGTTGCTACACAGAGCAGTTTGTGTTAGGAGGGAACGAGGCGAAGCGCTTAACAGGACCCGTTGCCAGCTTTCAAAGTCAAAGCTAGAATTCACTTAGCTAATACGAGTACCACGTGGACTGAAAGAGGGCAGGCATGGCAGGCAGGGAAACCAAACCACATGGTGGAACAAAGGGAATTCTGGGTGAACAATGGTAGTATCATACAAGCTAAGCGGGGCTTCCTGGCGCCCCACCCCGTTCTAAATCAATTCTTTCGAATACAATCCCCGTATTGAGTTTGTTTTGTTCTTGCTAATCGAAGCCGGAAAAGGGGGAATTTCGGTGAAAAGAATCTATCCCGAATCGTTTTTTATGACTTTATCGACAGCATGCCTCTCTTTCAGTGAGATCACCATGATACACAATCTTGTTGATTTGGCAAATAACCCGCCTTAAGCTTCTATCAACGCTATTTATCTAAGCAATTTTCAGTCTACAAATAGCTCCACCAGAGCTTTTGGTTTATCCGAAAGAAAGGAAAGAATAAAAGGAGATGGAAAGAAAGCCCTACCAAACAAAGCCCGACATTCTTCTGGGCCGGTCCGGAAGACGAACTTCTGTTTATCACCCCGATTCGGAGAATTCAGTATTTCAGTATCAAGTCTCTAGCTTTCGTCTCGCTAAAGCTTTACGTTCTTTGGGAACCACCCGGTGGAAGTTTCAAGAATCTAATCTATCCCCTTCACTTTTGACAGAAGTCTATGACGAAAGAAATTAAGAAATAAGTCAGACCAGAGTCGACTTCCCTGTTTGAAGCGGAAATTCGCCCTCTTCTATTCGGGTCGGGACATAGAATTTCTTTCTTTACATGTATCTGATTTCATTCGACCGGCAACTGGCTTTAGCCTCGTTACGAGACTTTTTGGACGTGTTCGGTTAGCATTTCCACTTATCACCTTGAGTGAAGCCTTTCTCCCTTGGCAAAAAGCAAAAGTTTCTTAACAGTCAGGAGTCCAGTATAGATGTAGGTAGAGGGCCATCTTCGTTCCCTGAATCCGCTAGTCAGTCGTCATTCAGTGAAGAGTCCTAAAGCATACCAGCAGTGAAGTGAACCTCTTAATTAAAGTGCAGTTCGATGATCTCGTGCTAGGGGCACTGAAAGCCATAAAAAATATCTATTGACTTTCTTGGATGGAGATCCAGTTCTTAGCTTAGTAAGATAATCGACTAGTCGCATAGCATGCTGGCAACATGATCATTGCTTACTATTCTTTTGGCACTAACTCAGGAAGGGAAGACATCCCACACCTCATAGACCTTTATCCAGGGTGGAGAGCACTGTCGGACTTAGCACTTAGGAGCTCTTTCCCTGTGTGAAGATCCTTCAAAGAAAAACCAAAATGATCCTAAGTGTTTTGAAGTGGTGCTCAGATCTCTTAAGGCTTCTTACTCTCTCAGTCTTCATGATCAGACATGCATTCAAGCCTTGATAATCATTCTGCCCGCCATTCCCAAAAGAGGGAAATGGCTCAGATTCCTCATATTACAGGCCTTAAACTTAATGTGGATGGTTCTGCTATTGACTTAAATAGTGCAGTAGGTGGCTGCATTAGAGAGTCAGCAGGTTTAATTGTTTTAGCATTCTCATGCAACTTTGGTCAGGGCAATAATATGGAGGCTGAGGCTAAAGCCTTACTCCAGGGCTTCTCTTAGCTAATCAGTTTGGCATTACACTTCTTAATTACATAGTTCAGCTTGAAAGCCAATCGATCAAATTCCTCTACCTATAGCTCCAGATAGCATGTAGAAACTTTCTATTAGAAAGGCATTTTAACGTTCTCACTTTTTCCTTCGTAGACTGAGAGATCCATTAGAAAGTAGGTATCTCGCTAGTGTAAAAATGAGACTTTCACTCTTTCCTTCTACCCTTCAATGGCAAAAGTTTCTATCTCATAGAGTATAGGGGCAAGCTGAAATCGTATTGATGCTTTTAAGGCTTTCAGCACAAAATAGATCCTCATTCTCTCGTCTATGAAAAGGGACCTAAAGGGTGGGCTTCTCGGGTCACTTAGTTCAGTACCTCTCTTAAGCTTTACTGGATTTAAGAGTAAGAGATAGGCTCTTTCCGCGTTTCCGATGGTAGTTGATAGAGGAAAGGGCGATACGCTTTTCTTATCTTAAAGGAAAGGTTTGAGGGTTAGATTCCAGACCCCTACTGACGAAGAGGCCAAGAAAGAATGAATTGACTAGGACAGAGGGAGAGGCGGTTTATTTCGACAGCTAGAGCTAGGAGAAAGAGGTCATGGTGGAGATAGGCTTCGAAGCCAAGGAAAGCTTCGATCTAGGAAGAGGATAGGCGAATAGAGATGGGCGAGACCCTTGACCTATAAGTGAAACCGTCCCCGCTAGATGATTACTGATTCTACTATACTATAACCCGTCTTTGCTTCTCTTATTCAATTTCTGACTGATATTCCAATTCTTGATATTCCTCTAACTCTAAACCTGCCTATTCTCTGGTACATTAAAAAATTTCCTTCTATTGGGGGCATCTTCCCTTGTCTTGTCTATGATAATAATAGATTTCAATTCGACCTTTACTGATTGAACTGATCTTATTGAATCGATGGGCGGAAAGGAACCTACCGATTCTGCTCCCTACTAAAGGGGCCCTAAGCCAGCGGATCTTGCCCCCTTGTCCGGGTCGATACCATCCTATCTTCTAAGTGACAGACTTGAGCATTAATTTCTAAAGTTGCTGCTCATCTATGTAAAAATGATACTTTTCTCTCGGCCTCTTTAATGCCTAAAAAAGATCTGTCTTATCTCAAGCATGTGAAAAGCCCTATCCCATCTAGCAGCAGGGTGGAGAGCGAGACTGACCATTAATTCGACTATTCTAGAGCCTATTCTAACTCCACTATACAAGAAGGTCCTACTACTTGTGTGAAATCAGTCGCTTGAGAGCTTCGGGCTAGGTTATGGACGAGAGGCTAGGTACGATTTCCGAGCGATTCAAGGAGAGAGCGATGACAGTGACTTTCTCCTAGCTAAGAAAGGTAATCGATCCCCTTTCCCGGATGGAAAAGTTCGACCGATAGGGAGAGAAGGCGTTGGTGAGGCGACCGGAAGGCTGTTTAGTTTACTGTTAGAAAGCGAGAGTAGCTGTCTTTAGGGTGCTAGTTCCCTTTCTAACAAGCTGACCGGAATAGCGGCCCTCGCTTCTAGTCCCACTTGTAGCCTGATCGGGACTTCTTTCTCTCTTGCTTGAATGCCAACCAACTTTTCTGACTCTGGTTAGTAGCTCTATACTTTCACCCGCTTGAAATACCTTATCTTGCTGTAAGTGAATTAAGGTACTTTACTTGTCTCGTTAGAGAAAGGCAGCGAAGTAGAAAGCGAAGCTGGAGCCTTAGCTGCCTTGTCAAAGGAAAGCGAAGGTTGAGCCAAGCTACTTGTTAACTCTGGGTCCCATCCGTCCTGCCAAGAACTCGAACCGCCAACTCCGTTCACTGCCTTCTCTCCAGAACTCCAGTTTGGCTTGATTACTGGAACTCAAAAGCCCTAGCTTCTCTTACCTTCTAGAACTGTAAGGGAATTTCGGTAGTGAGGAACTGTCCCTCATGTTCCCTGCCTAATCTGAAAGACTAGCTCAGGTCAGAACTCATAGCTCAAACTCAACAGCCTAGCTTCGCTACAGAACTATGATCTACGACCACCCTCTCTCATCCGAAGCCATCGTAACATAACATATGTATCAACGATTCCAAAAAAGGACAGGAAATTGGATCCATCCCTGGAGGCATAGGCATAGACGAAGAAAGCAGAAGCATAGGGGTAGATGAAAGCAGGAGCAAAGGGGATTGAATGAGGGATGAATCTTCTGAACTGCTTGAGAGCTGGAAGATTGGGATATCCCGACTTCCCATTCTTATACCCGCTTTTAAAGGTAAGATATCGACCTTTGATGGGGGGCTCTCACAGGTCTACTCGCCAGTGTCTTCCTTCCACAAGTTCTACCTACGCTTCCCGGTTATAAGATCTCATACGGAAGAAGAGCCTCTAGGATCATTCATCATCCTCAGCAGCTTGAGCAGGCTCCTCAATGGCTTGGATAGCCCCTGAAGTAATATCCTAACGTGTACTCAAGAACACAAGAAAAGTTTAAATGGCCTTCTTTTTTTTGATCAAAAAGTAGTGTTTTCCCGTGTTTTTAGGCCATAAACTAGAGAGTTAGGTTAAAGGTAAGCCGGCTAAGAGGACTAGGAGCTTAGCTTGCTGGCGAGAAAGGGTGAGTGTTCAGTACGCTCTTTAGCCTTTAACAAGGGCTAAGCCGCTAGGAATGGCTTGCTGGCCTGTTGGGAGAGTGGAACGAAGTGATTCTCGTTAGAGAAGCACGAGTGGAACGGCTTTAGTGTCAGTAGGTGCCTAAATGAAGCGATTAAGCGTCGGGGGCTTTGCTGGCTTGCTGGCTAGCTCGTGCAATCAATAAAAAAGGATTCGCGTTAGTAAGCTAGCTTTGTAAGCTAAGCAAGCCTGGTTCTCCGGGCACTACGGTAGGACGTGGATCGACCATGACGAGAATGGACTTCTCCATAATGTAATAGAAGAGTCACAGTCCAGTTCCACGGGCTTTCCCCCTTCTCGACCAGACGAAGGAGATATGAATTCCATTCAGGCGGGTAAGGGCTTGGCTTGACCCTGTGTTCTCTCCTGGTCGGGGCGGAGGCGAAAACTGGCAAAGTTCATCATTCAGTGGTGGGGTGTTCGTAGAAAAGAAGGCGTCGCCCAACGAGTGGCAGATTTTGATGGAGTCTCGCTTGGATGCTGGGGAGATCCATAGATCTGGATAGAGTCCCCGGAATAGTACGCGCGCTAGCGCGCTACGGCTTACGCAGTTGATCGGATCAGATAGCCCTTCGGGCAACCAACCAAACCCGGCACATAAAATTCCATTCCGATCAAGAACTTGGAGGTATGGCTGAGTGGCTTAAGGCATTGGTTTGCTAAATCGACATACAAGAAGATTGTATCATGGGTTCAAATCCCATTTCCTCCGGAACAGAAGTGAAACGGGCGGGCGAAATGACGTGAGAGAAAGAACCTCTTGGTGGAGTCCAGCCCCCCAGAATAGCACTACTTAGTGACTAGGAGCGGAGAGACCTTTGCGCGTTCTTTTTGTTTGATCGGCCTATCTTCTTTCTATAAGCAAGCTCCCTCCGGCTGTCCAGGGACTGGACGGCTCTCGGTTCTTGAGCATGTTGGGGGATTAGGCGGCAGTTGAAAGAGCTGCTCGAAAGCTTGACGAAGAAGCGAAAAAGGCCTATCTATTCTCTTTAGTACAAGGGCTTTTTACTAGTCAAGTGGTAAGGTAGGGCGCTATTCGATGAATAAAACAGATTTTAGGAAAGTGGTTCAGGTAGCTCAGCTGGTTAGAGCAAAGGACTGAAAATCCTTGTGTCAGTGGTTCGAATCCACTTCTAAGCGGGCCAAGGGTCCAAAGGCCGGGAGCGAGCCGGATTTTGAAATTCAAGTGCAAGAGTCAGCCAAAAAATGTGAGCGCTCCTGCACTATACGGCTTTTTTGCGTCGCCCTATCTTGCTGGAGGCAGATTTAGAAAAAAAAGCTGTTTCTTAGGTTCTCGCGTCCCTGTGCCCAAAAGGATGGGTGAGTTCGGTTTGAGTGTTCATCGATCGGGTGGATCTATATGCTCCGGGGTGGTGAGACGAGGTGTAGCGCAGTCTGGTCAGCGCATCTGTTTTGGGTACAGAGGGCCATAGGTTCGAATCCTGTCACCTTGATGTGAGGCATTCCGTCAGCAAATACTCAAATATGAACATCCATCGACCGTTACCACTTCCTCTTACTCGTGACTCGTATATGTACTTTATATAGCAAGCACACGAGACCTATAGCTAAAGATCATATAGCGCCACAGTATATATATACGAGCCTATACGGAACACTTATCTCTTTCTCAGTGCTTTCTTTAGGCTCCTGGCTGCTCGTTGGTAGAACACAACCCATATGATATTGAGCTTGAGCATTCGGGCTTCTTTCTTTTTTTTTAAGAAATGCTTCTTTAGAATTCTAAGGTGGCAGGGCAGCTAGTTTGAGTGGGGCCTGACGGTTTCCCGAACTTCTTCTTTCATTTTATATTAATAAGGGGCTAGTTGGGGGGGAAATCTCGATGGCAATCAAGGATGGATTTCAATTTCGGAAGGGGTGCTTACTGAAATAGTTCAACACTACGCTCATTGCTCTTCTTCTAAAGTCCCTTGGAGCCAATCGGTTGCCTGAAGCTTGACATGATGAAGGCGCTTTTAAGCCCTTCCCGAAGGAAAGAGGGAATGGCCCTTCCTCTTACCTTCTGTTGAGACTGAGATAGAAGACTGGGCTTTCTCCCTCTTCTACCGAGAGGCCGCGGGAGTAAACTCTGTCTCATCCTCATCCCCCTGGTAAAGGCGATCCTAAGCCCTCCTCTCCGCCTAGGAGGCACCTGTTTGGATGAAGGCACGGGTCGTCTAACAAGGCATGGGACCCATAGATTCATTGTCTGCTGTGCAGAAGCTTCCTTCCTGCACCTGCATGCGCGCTTCCCCAGAAGGAGGCACACATTGTAACAATTCATCGCGATAGCTGCCTTTGGCTCTACTCTAATTGGCAACGAGACAGTGGATTGATTCCTACACCTATGGGCTCACTTCCTCCTCTAGTCCGAATCAAGATGGCTCCTCTCGATCTTGTGATGCCTTCGGCCCAAAATTCTCCAGATAGCTGCCTTGACTTTGATATTAGTCAAGGGAAAGCTTATGAACGGTTCCGAAATGACACGCTATTCCGTCTCATCCTTTCGCCCCGGATGGTAGGAATAAGATAAAGGAGGAGGACTTTTTTTACTTCAACCGAGGAAGACTCGCACCCGCGTCTTTGTTTGAATCACTGACAGTTCGGGCAGGCCCGCAGGACTGGAATTATGAAAAGAAGGAATGTCTGGCTTTTCCTATTCTAGTGCAGCGGTATAAATCGCTTCACTTTGAGTGGGCTTGGCCCGCGCCTTGACAAGGCTGTTGCCCCTCCTTCCACCCGTAGAGAGAGCCGGAGTTAGGCCTTTGGATTGATTGATAGTAGGATCAATGATGTTTAGTTTCATTCAGGATCGACATGCCCCAGGTTTGAAGAATTCGATGACAGGCCTTCGCTGCAAAAGATCCCGGAATTGGTCGATTCGGAATCGGCTGGATTGGAGGAATCCGGAGCCACAAGGATCTTCAACGGGTTCGAAAGTCTTTTGATTCCAGGCGGCCGGCCCAATTCTATGGAATTCGCTATAAGTCAAGCTTGTCGACTATCAAAGGAAAGGCCGGTTCGAATTTGTTCTTTCTTTTTTTCTTTGAAAGGCAAAGCCTTAAATTAATAGGATCTAAAATGAAAGTAACTGGAGGGGGATTTAAGCCAAACCTCCAAAGAAAAGGCCCATAGGCTACATAATCATAAAGAAAAGAGCTAAAAGACCTATGATGGTCGGAAGCTATATAAGCCCAAAGCATCATGAAGCAGATGACTTTTGCAGCAAGTGGGAAACTGATCTTCTGAGTAGAACACCATGCTGTCCCTATGAGCGTGAGCAAAGGATGCCAGCGAATCTGCTACTTTGTTCCCTTCTCGCAAGATGCGGGAAAGATTGCATGAAGGAGATAAGAGAGACTTGCATGATCGCGTCAAAGATACCAAGTTCCAAGGGGAGCTCCCTGTATGAATGAAATGCAACAAGACTTGAGCGTCAAGTTCCATACATGAGAGGGGTATGCCTAATTGGGAGGCAAGATCCAAGCCAGTGATTAACGCCCGAGCTTCTGCTTGCATGTTCTTACCCGAAAAAAAATAGCCTGACCTTGGTAATTCCTGATAACACCACCCCCAGTTATGAATCCATTTATAGCGGAACCGTCCACATTGAGTTTGAAAGAGCCAATATCAGGTGGATGCTAACCCTACGTCCCCTCTTAGGTTTAGGGGAAATAATAGGAACCTGAAGAGCATGAAGGCAAGCTTGATCATGTAAACCCAGCCGGGTGGAAAAGAACCACAGTGTCAAGCAGCCACTTCAAAATTAGCTGTCTCGTTTTAACTATATTGAGCTTTACATTGTCATGAATAATGGAATTGCGGTCTTTCCAAACTTCCCATAGGATAAATAAAGCAACAGAATTGCGTAAAAAAGAATACTGGGAGCAAATAGTATCAGTCCACCAAGACTCAAGACGCTGCTCGAGAGACTGAGCTTGGGATATTGAGATGTTAAGATGAGACGCGAAGAAGGACCAAAGGGATGCAGCCAGCTCTCCTTGAACAAAGAGATTCGAGATGGATTTACTATGAGGGCTGGAACAGCAAAGACAACAAGAGGGAAACCGAAAACCCAGAGACTTAATACGCTCATCAGTGGATATTGCCTTATGCATAAGTCGCCAAACAAAACCTGCAATTTTTGGGTGTACCCATTTATTCCAAACATATTTCCACCAGTAGACAGAAGGATGAGAAGCCCGCGTCGATTCCCATGCACTAGAAACAGAGAAGGCATCCATCAGGATGAAGTAGCCAGTGAAGTTTGCCCTCATAAACCTCAGAAAGACAGCCCCGCATAGATTTAATTTATTGAATGGAGATAGCAAAATACTCAGAATTTCATCCGGGGTCATTGAAGGCCTCTTTGACAGAGATATGAGGCCGAGGAGGGTTGTCTACCTGCAGAGGAGAATTCAACCACATATCATGCAAAAAAAAATGTTACCTTTACCGATAGACCACAAGGCGTGGGATAAAACAAAGTCCAGCTGGGCATGGATGGCTCTCCAACAATGAGAAGCACTCCTAGGAATTGAAGAGAGAACAGCCCTGTGAGGGGCACCATATTTGCTTCGCATGAACATAGCCCAAAGAAAAGAGAGTCCCCTTTATAGTATAGAATTCCACGCCTATGTGCAAGGCTTGCATCACTTGATGTAACGAACGAATTCTAACACCCCCTTCCTCCTTAGGACAACAAATGGTCTCCCATGACACCCAATGATGTCTCTCTTCTCCATTAGAGCTCCAAAAGACATTCTAAAAAAGACCCTGCCCAAATATGCGACTCTCTAGGGATAAAAAAAAAATTAAATTCATAATGGTATTCTAAATAGTATCTTACTTTTGACCTCTTCCCTCTTCCTGGGCAGCAGGATAGAGTGGGCTTTATGGTTGATGTCAGCTACTCTCTTCCTGCTTTACCTTCTAGAGAGCCCAGTACATAGTCTAATGGCATGGGCACTCGAAGGAAAGGTATAAATTCCATTGTCCTAGGGATTCGTATTTCCCATTGTCCTTATGGATGAGGGAATCGAGTTGCGAAAGATGAGGGAATCTGCTTGAGTCCCCCTATAAAGCAGGGTATTATTCCTATTTTCCCTCTTCCTCCAGCTATCAACAGGATAGAGTGGAGCCTCACATAACCCCCTTTAGCACAGAGAAATGTACACCTAATGCCCGGACTGAATCTAAGTTATTCTATACATTGATTATAAAGTGACTTACGAGTCGGAATGGTCGGGCATAATGAGTGTAGCTCAGTGCTCCCTCTCCTTAACAGTCGAGCTCTTTCTTTCCTTTCAAGAAGCACGAGTGGAACGGTCAAACCGTTAAGTCAACAGGTTGAGAAAGAGATTGATCGTCACATACGACATTGCCCCAGAATGAGATTAGTCGTCATATACGAGATTAGACTTAGTCCGTTGTTGTTTGATCTTTTACTCGGACAAGTGCTACAACCGTCGAGCTGAGGAGCGAGACTAAGGTCGACCGTTAGGGAGACTAAAGCGGGAGGCTAAAACGAATGCTTTCAGTATGCCGCGAGTGGCTTTAAGAAGGTGTTATGCTGGACACATTAAGGACTAAATTCATCCAGGTCCTGGTAGTTACACGGGAAAGCTTTCAGGCTTACTGCTCTACTGGTTTCAAGCAAGACCTAGCCTCTCCAGCTTATTCATTAGGGCGAAGAGGACTAACTAGCTGTTGACAGGAGATGCAGGCAAGGAAGTCACTAGAGAGGTGAAAAAGACATACATAATGTAAAGACATTCCTGGTAGTTCTTGACTGACTGCTATTAGTATGAATGATCTTTCTTTATCTCCACAAAGGGAAGATTCATGAATGAAATCATAGATTAACCAAGACGATTTAAAGAAGAATTGCGGCCTAGTCAACAAGCTTCTCAACTTCCTTTCATCTGCTTATACGAGAAAGGCCTAAACAGAGCCCTGGAAGAGGCATCTACTTCTGATCTAAAGACGGATTGAGAATCACCTATGAGGTAGTTGTTGTGAGGCATAGAACTAACCTTAAGAGGCAGTATGAGACCTATCTCTCACTCTATCGACGTAGGTGGTTGCTTTTCCACTTTTGAGTCGGACTGCTACAACCGTTGAGCTCTACTACTTAGGGAGTCCACAATAAAGCAAAGATTTAGAGTAGGACTGCTCTCCACTTTAGGGACAGCCTTTTAGTCCTTGAAAGCGAGTTCTTTTAGTCGAGTTCTTTCCCGCAGCTCTGACCCTTCATCGTACTTTTAGTCAAGCTCAGCCTATCCTAATTAGGATTAGCCTCTTTCCGCTTACAATTTGCAACTGGAAAGTCAAGGCCATCAAACCTCGAACACTAACCTTAAGAGCTTTAACCAGTAGGATGAGTCGGCACTTGCTCTTTTGAGTTAGGTAGTTGCTGTTAGTCCTTTAAAGCCTATGTTCATTTCTATAGTAAGCTGCTACAACCATTGATTAAAGAGAAGGGCCATAAGGAGTGTAGCGAAGTGATTCTCCTAAGAGTGAAAGTGGAACGGGTAGAAGCCTTCTAAAGTAAAGTCAAGTAAACACCCGCTCTAAAGCACTACTTGTCCTATATCGGGGTTTGAGTCTCCCTCCTAAGGCTTACTCCTAGCGACGGTTGTAGCAGCTTACTATAGAAATTCATATAGGCAACAGCAACTACTAAGAAATGCTAGGGAAAAAGCCGACTTATTTCTTAAAATAAGGGGCATCCACTTTCGTTTTTGCTTAGTCAACTTGGCCTCAGAGACCGTTTTTCAACTGTCTGAAAGATCTCCGTTTTGATCCTCTGTCTCAGTCGACTAGCTTTTATGAGAGATCTAAAATCTCCGAAATCTCCCCTCTGTCTCAGAGGACTAGCTTTTTTGGGAGATCTAAAAAAATATCCAAAACCTCCTCGGTAGAGGCCTGATTCTATTCCTTGGACTAGCTAATGAGTTAGTTTAACAACCTTCGGTAACTCCTAATTAGCTACATAACAAGAGAAAGATTCTGAACCAATCTTTGAATCAGGCTATCGCCTGCCTAAAAGAAAGGTCTCACTGGAGAAGCTTGACTGAAGGGTCCTAAGAGCAAGGTGCTTAGTCGCTCTCCCTTTGCTAACTGAACACCAACCCGATCTAGCATTCGAAACAGGCTAAGAGCTTTAAGCCAACAGGCATACTAACTCGCTAGCCAGCAAGCCAGCAAAGCCCCCTTACTCACGTCTTCATCGACGGCAGAGTATGTCGGGCAAAGAAAGGCGTCTCGCGGTCCTTCATGACACCAGAGTTGGATTAGACTTTGGACTTGATCAAACTCTGGCTCACCTGGAAAGTCATTTTTTTTATTATTGGCCCAGGATAGAAGCAGATGTCCAACGGTGATGGGTTGTGTGTGCTCTATGCAGCACGTCTAAGCCGTCCAACAGGAAGTTGGGGCTTTATCAGCCCAATACCTTCCTGGCCATGGGAAAAGCATAACCATAGATTTCGTAGGACGATTGCCCTATCTCTTAAATTCAAGGGGGGAATAACTACGTTTTTGTCGTAGTCGACCTTTCGGATTCAGTAAGATGGCCATTTTGTACCAGGTCGACGCGCTGGCCGAATTCTGCTTCAAAAATGTACAGGTCTAATGCTGTCTTTATCAAAAAGATGCTGCAATCTTCAATCATCGTTCATCGAGCGCTTTCTCTCATCTGCCTTCTATGTATGCCTTTGTGGTCGTTAACGAGAGCAATCGGCAGACCCAGTCTCTCTTGGAATCCTGAATATGCCAATAATTGTACTAATCCACATATGTCTATCTCCCGGTACTAGTTGCAGTAATGAGAATTCCCCTATTTATTTGATGAGAAATGCGAAACGAAAAAAGAAAAGATCCCCCGTTAGGTTAGGAATGATATTCCGCTCCCTGCCCCCCCTTTTCACAGAAAATGGAGAGAGGAATTGATGTCTTTTTTGAATCCGGCGTCGGGACTGACGGGGCTCGAACCCGCAACTTCCGCCTTGACAGGGCGGTGCTCTGACCGATTGAACTACAATCCCAGGAAAATGAGGTGTACAGCCTCCAATTTCTTTTTTTTCTCTTCATTCGAACTATTGACTTTCGCCGTGTTGTAACAGAAACACGAATGATATACTATATTATATTCTAATAATTATATATATTTTGAAATGCAGTAGAGTAGACTCATAGTGGGCTAATTCATGAATTGAATCAAATGGTTTTATTTTATCACGCTCTTTCACTTTAAAGGCCCTAAGCTAAGAAAGAGGCTTAAGTCATCGCTTCAAATCCGAGAAAGGGCTTTTTTTTAGTTTTGGAATGTTCATTATGATAAGTAGTCGATTAGGAGAACTGCTATGTCACTACAGGGTATACTCTTCCTCATGTTTCATTATTCATCTTTTATGTGCTGGGACATAAATATTCTACCTATTATGATATGAATCGCCAAAGTCTTCCTACTTCTCAATTGTTCCAATCAGATCCGAAAAATGAGAAAGAAATAAAAAGTCAGTGGATCTGAATTGAATCATGACTATATAAGCTATTCTTAAGAGATTCAATATAGAGGAAATCGTGGAAGCGGACCTTTTATTTCCTTTTTCCACGTAAGAATTCGTCGTCCGATTGAATCTGCTTGTTCCTGGATGCTCCATAGGAATCCATCGCTATTCCTTTCCCCCACCGAGAAAGGTTCATTCCGAGTCACAAGAACAATCTCTCTTTTTTTTTGAATGATTTTATCTTTTCGTTATGGTAATGCAATGCAAGAGGTCGGAAATAAGGTTGTTTCTGATGATGAAAAGAGCTTTTTTTATCTGAATCAATTTGAAAACCCGAGATTTCAAAGTCGGTAATGTTAGAAGGTCGGTATTTTATGGTCAGATACCTAAGGTCGGTATATCTTTGAAAGCTCAGACGGAGAGAATAAACGGACTCCTCGAGGGCTACTTAAGCCACTTTAGTGCAAACCAGAAGGACTGGAGCTGTTGGATGTTGCTGAGTGCTGCTATAACTTAACAACCAAAAAGCTCTGCGTCGAACTTCAGCCCCTTCGAGTTGGCCACGGGGCAACAGCCTCTGACGCCCCACACCGTTGCGACAGGAGGGGGCTTTCCCAGCAGCCTACTTTGCCAAGAGGTGGCAGGAGCGCAACGACCTAGCCCAAACCTACTTAAACAACCTAAAGGCTTGGCCCGGTCTGAAGGAAGAAGAAAGTAAACCTTGTAGAAAAGCAGATAGAAGAGGTAGCCTATAGACTCAAGCGACGAGCTCGGTGAAAACTCACCCCGTATTCCATGTGAGTCAGTTGACTTCGATTAGACCAGACCGACCCAGAGAGGAACGTGCCCACGAGGGCACCACCAGATGTTGTAGATGAACCTACTAAGAAATTGAGTATATCATAGCTGACCGCACCATGGGCTAGCCCCTACACCCACTGCACGAGTGGAATATTACTTAGTCAAGTAGAAAGGAACAAGGTCTTACGGCACGGTCACTATATCTTTTCTTTTTCTTTATCTCTCCTCTATGGAAAGAAAGAGGGGATGATACGTGGCGTGGTATACCTGATCGTTTAGTCAACGAGACGTACGTAAGTCGACATAGCTCCATGTATATGTTCTTTTGAGCTAGAACCAATCCATAGAATGAAGTGAAATCTAGGGTAGGGCGACGAACATGGCGAAAGAGGACTGTCTATCCAAAGCCCTTCTCTTCTTCACTCAAAGGGGCAATGCACCAGCAGTGTGGTGGCGAACACGCTGTGCTGTAAGCTAAGCTGTTCACCTTGTAGACGGAGGAGATATAGAAAGTGTGCCGTGCTTGATTCATAAGATTCTATAGTAGAACCAGTATATTATTTCACTTAGCCTGCCTCTCCCATGACTTTCCGGACCAACCAACCCGGATCTGTCCTCGCAAGTCTCTCTGCATTTTGGAAGCAGAGCATGCAGAAAAATCGAGCAATGGATCTTAGAAGAATTCCACTTTTTTCGGCACGACTCTTTCTATTTCTGCGCTGACATTTGAGTTGTCTCTCTTCTTTCTTTCAATCGACACACTCGACGCAGATAACTCCGGTGGCCCCCGCTTCTGTCTCTATCAGGCGGCGACAGCCCCCACCTCCATAGCCACAGCATGGAGGAGCAGCTCCTTAATCCGCACTACAACCAATCAAAATGTTCTCCAGATCGATATATGATGCTAAACGGAGACCGAGATAGAGAGAGAGGGCTGCCCCTTTGTTGGCTCTTCGAGACAAAAGCACTCATATGAATGGTGCTAATTCCCATGTTCCTTCTAGTCTCGTTTGGTTTCGAGAGCCTCCCCCTCCCCGTCCCTTACTCGTCTTTTGCGTCATCCTTTCATTTTTTTCCGTATGCCGGGGAAAATGCCTCACCTTTCTACATGAATTATTAGAAGAATTTCCTCGGGTCTCTATAAAACAGAAGGAAAAGCCCGGGTGGAAGCACAAACTAAAGGAGAGAGGAAAAGTCGAAAGGGGGGAAGAAGTCTAGTGCTAGTTCTTACTGA